ATAATGTATTTCATAAATCTAAGTGGAATAAGCAAAGTGGATTCCTTGTTGGTTAGTCGAGTTCCAATGAAAACCACACAATTGGAGGAAATGTCCGAATTTGCTATTTAGAAAATCAATAAACTAAGGTTTTGTCGTTCTAGATATCGGATTCAACGGAAACAATTACAGCAGTAGGGGGGGAAATCAAAAAACAAGTCGAGCAAAATTATACAAAGTTATATACAAGTTGCTACCCCCCCTTAGTCTTTCTTTAATTGAATTTCGTTTGATTAGACGGAAGTTACTTAAAAACTTCCGCTTTCTTTAAAAGATTCTGAACAGTTCCTGTGGGTTGAGCACCTTTTTCAAGGAAATATAGAATAAGAGGAACGTTTAAATAAGTTTGATTCTTCATTGGATCATAAAACCCCACTTTTCTAAGATCTTTTCCTTCTCTTCGGGATCGAACATCAATTGCAACGATTCGATAGACGGCTCATTGGGATAGATGTAGATGACCAACACCCCCCCTAGAACCGTATAGGAAGTTTTCTCCTCGTACGGCTCGAGAAAAATGATTTGCTTCGAAGTTTTGTCTATGTATGCAATTCTAATAAATTAAATGACAAATGGGCCTAGAAAATCAATTAGACTCTGATTTCAATCTTTTTTCCTTCCTGAAAATGAAAAAGAAACCATTCGTACTCATAACTCAAGTTGGATAACTCTCAAATAGCTCAAAGGAAAAATCTTTAGTCACTTTCATTTATTGAGTGGTCTTTAACCCCTTTTGTTTTGTTTGTCTTTTGTCTCGTTTCAAATTCTATTTGGATTCTTTAGTCTGATCCAATTAGTGAGACTATCGAGACAATTAAAAAGGTCTTTCCTTGTTCTTAGATCCTTTATCCTTATTTTAAATCATTGGGTTTAGACATTACTTCGGTGCTTCTTAATCCTTTCAAAGTGGCAGCAACATACCCCTTTTTTGATTTCTTTCTATCAAAGAATCCTACGGACAGTTGATTCACGTGTGATACACTTTGAATCGAAAAAGTTTACTAAATTCTAACAAGTCTTGCTTTTGAATTGGAAACTTGCTCGAATTGGATCCTTTCGATTTCTATATATGGAAGATACGTTTACGAAGTTGTTCCGATTAATTGGCATTAACCCTAGATCCTTGCCCCCGAGAAATGAATTAATCCTTTCTACTCGAGCTTCATCGTGGACTATTTACAACCCAACAAAAAATCGAGTGTAACAGAACAAACAATGTCGAGCCAAGAGCACTCTCATCCTTAGATAAATCGAAAATGGTGGATGGAAAAATCCACAACGGATCGTGTCCTTCAAGTCGCACGTTGCTTTCTACCACATCGTTTCAAACGAAGTTTTAACATAATATTCCTCTAATTTGGAACCGGTATGGAATTGATTCAATTATGGAATCATGAATAGTCATTGGTTTAGTTGTACATAGACATCGTAATCTAGGCTTTTTCTTCTATATATGATAATATGATATGAAACGATTTTTCTGAAAAAGTCTTAGCAAGACAGCATCTTTCACATACATAAATAATATATAGATAATAGCAAGAAATCGAAATATATAAACGAATAACTTTTTTAATCTGCATCTTCAAGTGACTCAACAGGATAGATTAAACGATTTCCTACTTTTTGAGTACCAAATAAAGATTCCACTTACAAGCAATCATTAAAAATATTTAATAAAAATAGTTCTAATTGAAATGGAAAAAGTTTCCTATTTAGACATCATTATTTAATTTGAAGAAAATTGGACAATAAGCATGACGTTTGATCTTCATAGGAAGATAAGTCTTTCTTTTTGAATTGACTCATCACTTTTAAATAGATAAAAGAAAAGAAAAACGAAATCCAATTTTTTTTCATGAGATGGATAAAAAAATGATCTAAGTTAAGATTTGAATCTTTATTCTTTTCGTCTGATTACGAAAATCAAAAAAATAAGGAGGGTTTTTCGTATCTATCAGATAGACTGAAGAGTTGTCACTGTTATAGATATTCTATAATATAGAATTTAACTAATTTAAGGTATCAAAAATCTTTTTCACAAAAACCGAAAAATTATTGTCATTGAAATAGAACGATACATACCATATAAGCGAAATATTTCCTCATTTTATATATTTTAGATGATATATATTTATAGATTTTGTTTAACATGGGATTAAATAATATTTCACAATAATCGACTCTTATCATAAAGTGAATAAAAGGGTGATAGGGGAAATCATCCCTGCCTCAATTGTTCTGTAGATTTCCAATTTTTAGTTAGAACCAAACACGAAATACCTAAATAAAATGAGATTCAAAGAAAATATATCGGCTCCATAACATATTTCTATATGATATGTAACTTGATCATTTGTTAATGAGATTCGAACAGACACAGATATTAAAATGAATACGGATTTACTCCTATCCACTGACCTACTTCTTTCTATAGTCATAATGGAGCATAAAAAAATGGATATGTACTGGGACGGAAGGATTCGAACCTCCGAATGGCGGGACCAAAACCCGTTGCCTTACCACTTGGCCACGCCCCATTTCAATTTCTAATCTACACTAAGAAACAATAATATTGGTATTGGTTGTTTGTCAACTCCAGTCCAAATATCTATATATCTATAGAATAGATTGGTACTAGGATTTTGATACATATAGATATAGAATTCAACTTAATTTATTGATCATTACATAGAATTCAATTAAGATATTGTATGAAAGTATGATTTCTTCTATTCTCCTTTGAGAATTGGAGGATTTTTGATTGGGTGGGTTCAAAGAAAAAGAAGGATTTTTTGTCTACCTTACTTACTTTCTTCCTTGTTCCTTATATCAAAAACTCAATCAAAATGCAATTATCTCCAAGAACAAAATGTCTGTTATGCTTAATATCGTTAGTTTGATCTGTATTAATTCTGCCCTTTATTCGAGTAGTTTTTTCTTCGGCAAATTGCCTGAAGCGTATGCTTTTTTGAATCCAATCGTAGATGTTATGCCAGTCATACCTGTGCTTTTTTTTCTCTTAGCTTTTGTTTGGCAAGCTGCTGTAAGTTTTCGATGAGATCCTTAATAATAATATCTTAGAAAATGCATGATTTCTTCGAGAAAAATTCTAACAATTGAGAAAATCAGATAAGTTTTAGAGTATGAATCCTAGATTAGCACACTGAAATTCTTGGATAGTCGCCATAAATCCGGCTTACCCCCATTTCCTCATTTTTGACCCCCTTTCCAGTGAAAGACCCTAACCCCATTAGGGTCTCCCACAATATCGAATTTGGATATGAAAGAAGTTTTTGATAATGAAAAACAAATGAATTTGTGACAATTCATGAAAAAAAACCTGATTTCGTGGTGTCAAAATAGGATATGTGGTAGAAAAATGGAAGATCTATTCTCTTTTTTTTTCCAAAAAATCATCTTGGAGATTGTGTAATGCTTACTCTGAAACTCTTCGTTTATACCGTAGTGATATTTTTTGTTTCTCTCTTTATCTTTGGATTCCTATCTAATGATCCGGGGCGTAATCCTGGACGTGAAGAATAAAATCCAAAGGGTTTTCCTTGGGAAATTTTCCAATTTTCTTAGGATTTTATCTATTCCACACGCTTAACTAAGATTTTCAAAATTGAAAAATAAAATAAAGCAAGTCATTAACGGAAACGGAAAGAGAGGGATTCGAACCCTCGGTACAAATAACTCGTACAACGGATTAGCAATCCGACGCTTTAGTCCACTCAGCCATCTCTCCCAATTGCAAAAGATAATTACTACATTACACATAATGTAAGGAGTCTTTCTCTCTCTTTTTTCTCTATTCTAAACTAAAAGAGGGGCTCGAGCCCGCCACTAATCGAACTAAAGAAAAATAAGGAAGACCTCCTTGTGTTGATTTTGTTCGAAAGGCCCTTGTTATTCTGATGGCCTGGCCTGGTCAGTACCTAGCCGGGCCTTTTTTTTTGTTCTAACGAATTATAGATAAATAATGATTTATCTGATATCTGATTTGAAAACACAAACATTTTTTTTTATTATATTATTATATTCAATTGAATATTTTATATTCAAGCAACAACAAAAAGAATAAAAACTGTTTCCATTTTTTTCTTGTTATATTTTATTTCATTTTCCGAACTAAAAAAGAAACTATAGATTCTGGACAATGCATTTTTCTGTTATGATTGTAGTGTTTTTTTCGATCCGTATCTATCTTCTTTCAGCAAAAAAGAAAACTTTAGTTATTTAATTTCAATTATTAGTTATTTAATTTCAATTAAATGAAGCCTCTTTTCCGAATCTCATTAAATTTTTATCTACCCACGAAAAAGTTCAACACTCCAAGTTTGATGATTCTTTGATGATCCTATCTTGATCATGCTCAATTATCTTGTTCGACAAAAGCTCCATTTGTATACAATAATCATATTGTAGCGGGTATAGTTTAGTGGTAAAAGTGTGATTCGTTCTATTAGCCCTTTAATAGTTAAAGGGTCTTTCGGTTTTATTCATATTCCGATCAAAAACTTTATTTCTTAAAAGGATTTAATCCTTTACCTCTCAATGATAAAGTCGAGAAAAAAATACACATTCTCGTGATTTGTATCCATGAGTCACTTATAAATTGAAAAGTTGGATTATGAAATTGCGAAACATAATTTTTGAATTGGATCAAGACTTCCAATTGAATAAGTATGAGTAAAGGATCCATGGCTGAAGATAAAAAGTCAATTTCCAATCGTAACTAAATCTTCCATTTTTTTTTTGGTGTCTAAAGAAAGAAATTGAAGCAAAATAGCTATTCAACGATGTCTTTGGTTTACTAGAGACATCGCCATATTGTTTTAGCTCGGTGGAAACAAAATCCTTTTCCTTAGGATCCTCTCAAATAGAAATAGAGAACGAAGTAACTAGAAAGATTGTTAGAATCACCTTCTTCTAGAAGGATCATCTAGAAAGCAATT